GCTTTTTAAAGCGCAAGCCGAAACGGGTGAAATTAAAGGACATTACTTGAATGCAACTGCGGGTACATGTGAAGAAATGATGAAAAGAGCGGTATTTGCCAGAGAATTGGGAGTTCCTATCGTAATGCATGACTACTTAACTGGGGGGTTCACCGCAAATACTAGCTTGGCTCATTATTGCCGCGACAATGGTCTACTTCTTCACATCCATCGCGCAATGCATGCAGTTATTGATAGACAGAAAAATCATGGTATGCATTTTCGTGTACTAGCTAAAGCATTACGTATGTCTGGTGGAGATCATGTTCACGGTGGTACAGTAGTGGGTAAACTGGAGGGGGAACGTGAGATGACTTTGGGTTTTGTTGATTTGTTACGTGATGATTTTATTGAAAAAGATCGAAGTCGTGGTATTTTTTTCACTCAAGACTGGGTCTCTATGCCAGGTGTTCTGCCCGTGGCTTCAGGGGGTATTCATGTTTGGCATATGCCTGCCCTAACCGAAATCTTTGGGGATGATTCCGTACTACAGTTCGGTGGAGGAACTTTAGGGCACCCTTGGGGAAATGCACCCGGTGCAGTAGCTAATCGGGTGGCTTTAGAAGCATGTGTACAAGCTCGTAATGAGGGACGCGATCTTGCTCGTGAAGGTAATGAGATTATTCGTGAAGCTAGCAAATGGAGCCCTGAGCTAGCCGCTGCTTGTGAAATATGGAAAGAGATCACATTCGAGTTCGAGCCAGTGGATAAGCTAGATATATAGACAAAATAAGCGCGTATAATTCAGCAATTCCTGTTTGTTCTCCTAATTGATTGCAATGAAACTTGGCCCAATCTTTTCCTCAAAAAAAGAAAGATTGGGCCAAATCGGATAAAGAATAAACATCTTATACTAATACTATACTATGAACTATGAGGGTCTTTGTGTATTTACATATATCTTTTTTTATATGTACAGACCTTACGATATACAATACAATATACAAGTATATACAAAATCTAAACATAAGAAAATAAGATCGAAGGAAGACTAAACAACTTATCTATTCTATTATTTATTGTTGGAGCCATAGGCTGAATTATGGATCCTTGGGATTGGATTGGTGGATCCTTTTATATTCTTTAGTTTCAGGCCATAGATCAAGCCAAGGGAAGGATTCCTTATACCCCTATCCTGTATATTGTCTTTTTCGTTCCCTATTGTCTTTTTCGTTCCCTGTTGTAATATAAACTCATTTTCTTATTTGACTATATGACACGAGATTCTACGAGACGATAATTCATTTTTAATTTATGGGAAGAAACAACTATGTATCTTTTTGATGAGAATTGAAAGTTTTACATGAGAAAAACCTGTCTTTATACTTTATATATCATATATCTTTTTTTGAGGAAAAGATTCTATCATAATCTCTATCATAATATTGAAATGATTCACCGGATTCCTCAAAAAGAGAATCTTTTCTTTTCAAGACTTGCTCGTTTTTCATTAACAATCTGAATTATTGGATCATATACTTCATTTGAATTCTGATGAGAAATAAAAAGAAAAAAAAATAGTAAAATGATTTTTTCTTCATCGAATGACTATTCATCTATTAGTATTAGGTTTTTATCAAATAGGGGGCAGAAAGAATCTATGGAAAAATGTTGGTTAAATTCTATGTTGTCTAACAAGAAGTTAGAACATAGATGTGGACTAAGTAAATCAATGGATGATAGTCTTGATGCTCTTGGACATACCAGTGGAAGTGAAGAAACTATTCTAAATGATGCGGAGAAAAAGATTCCTAGTTGGGATAGTTATAGTTTCAGTAATATTAATTATCTAAATTATTTATTTGATAACAGGAATATTTGGAGTTTGATCTCTGATCATACTTTTTTAGTTAGAAATAGTAATGGTGACACTTATTCTGTATATTTTGATATTGAAAATCAGATTTTTGATATTGACAATGCTAGTTTGAGTGAACTAGAGATTCTTTTTTCTAGTTATTTGAATAGTGGGTCTAATAGTAGTAATTACTACTATTATTATTCCATGTATGATACTCAATCTAATTGGAATAATCACATTAATAGTTGCATTGATAGTTATCTTCATTTTGAAATCAATAGTGACATTTACAGTGGTATCGACAGTTACATTTTTAGTTTCATTTGTACGGAAAATCTAAGTAGTATTGAAAGTGGAAATTCTAGTATCAAAACTAGTAGTAGTTCTTTCAATAGAATAGAAAGATCTAATGATTTCGATATAAATACAAAATACAAACAGTTATGGGTTCAATGTGAGAATTGTTATGGATTAAATTATAAAAAATTTTTTAGTTCAAAAATGAATATTTGTGAACACTGCGGATATCATTTGAAAATGAGTAGTTCAGATAGAATCGAACTCTTTATAGATCCTGGCACTTGGGAACCTATGGATGAAGATATGGTTTCTATGGACCCCATTGAATTTCATTCAGAGGAAGAACCTTATATAGATCGCATCTCTTTTTATCAAATAAAAACGGGTTTAACTGAAGCTGTTCAAACGGGCGTAGGTCAACTAAATAGTATTCCCATAGCAATGGGAATTATGGATTTTCAGTTTATGGGAGGTAGTATGGGATCCGTAGTAGGTGAGAAAATCACCCGTTTGATCGAGTATGCTACTAATCGATCTCTACCTGTCATTATTGTGTGTGCTTCTGGAGGAGCACGCATGCAAGAAGGGAGTTTGAGCTTGATGCAAATGGCTAAAATATCTTCTGCTTTATATGATTATCAATTAAATAAAAAGTTATTCTATGTATCAATCCTTACATCTCCTACAACTGGCGGAGTTACAGCAAGTTTTGGTATGTTGGGAGATATCATTATTGCTGAACCTAATGCCTACATTGCGTTTGCGGGTAAAAGAGTAATTGAACAAACATTGAAAAAGACAGTACCCGACGGTTCACAGGTAGCTGAGTATTTATTCGATAAGGGCTTATTCGACCCAATCGTACCACGTAATCCTTTAAAAGGTGTTCTGAATGAGTTATTTCAGCTACATGGTTTCCTTCCCTTGAATCAAGATTAAAAAAAAAGATTGAAATTCTTCATTTTCAAATGGAAGTATAGCACTAGCTTCAGTTATTTTTATTTGTAGCGCATACACATTTAGTTCATTATAATGAAAAAAAAATAAAACTAAGAAGTAAGAAGATGGTATTTTCTTTGGAGACATCCGTTATAAATGTATAAATGTAGTAAGAGTTAGAAGTTTTGGATAATGACTTTTTGACCCGGATCCCTTTTTTATTCTACCTCTCTTCCTGATTAGGAATAAGCATCCCTCTATTGACAAGATAAAAAAGAATTTCTTTCTCCTTCCGAGAAATCCGGGAAATAAAAATAAATTTCTCCGTCCTTTTGACATATTCATATATAGAACAACGAAAAATAGATAAAAAAAGATATCGAAAAAATGAAAAGAAAATATTAAATAAAAATAAAAAGAAATAAGAAATCTCAAATCAAAGAAAGAAAATAGAAATATTCAAATAACAAATAATAAGAATACAGAAGTTCTTTCTATTTAGCGAAAATCCCCGTTTTTCACTAGGAATCCCTGTTTGTTGGATAAGATTGGTTAAAGTCGGGAACTCATAAGAAACTCTTTTCTATCTTTCCTTTCAAAGAAAAAAAGGTGTTTTGATGAAAGGAAAGATAGAAAGACGATGAAGATAAAGATGGGAGAAGAAGAATCCAATTTCTTAAAGCGGATTCTCATAAATATTCGTGTAGAAAGAGGAATAGGTACACTTCATTGAGTTCTACATTCGTTATTGGTTATGAAATATTTCATATTAATATTATCTTAATATTCTATCTAATAGATAGACTTATCATAAGATATCTTTATAATTATAATAGGTACAAATATGAAATTGAGGTACCCATTCTATGATAGATTTTAACCTTCCCTCTATTTTTGTTCCTGTAGTGGCCCTAGTTTTTCCGGCAATCGCAATGGCTTCTTTATCTCTTTATGTCCAAAGAAATAAGATTGTCTAAATATGATGGGACCAAATCTCATCAATTTATTTCAAAACTGGATCATCATACAGATACTTTTTTAATGTAATATGGTAGGATATATGATATGTGGCTTTTCCGAAAACAAATGGAAGAGTTGTTTTGTTATGTATGCCGATGCATAATATACGCATTAATGCATGTATATGCGGTTATAGCTTAATCAATTAAATGATTAAATTCAAAATGATCAGCAAATCTTTTTTGAAAAATATTTGAAATAGAAACTAAATTTATCTAACCAATTATTCCTAAGAGTTCCTGTCGGAATGCTGCTAGTTGATGAAAGTTACTTCGGGATCAAGCAATAAAAGTCGAGTCAAATCCTTTTGGATTATTCTCTCAATTCCAATCGAATGCAACTGGATCTAGTATAGTATGAACTGGCGATCAGAACATATATGGATAGAACTTATAACAGGGTCTCGAAAAACAAGTAATTTTTGCTGGGCCTTTATCCTTTTTTTAGGTTCACTAGGATTCTTAGTGGTTGGAACTTCCAGTTATCTTGGTAAAAATATGATATCCGTATTTCCTTATCAGCAAATTCTTTTTTTCCCACAAGGGATCGTGATGTCTTTTTATGGGATCGCAGGTCTATTCATTAGTTCTTATTTGTGGTGCACAATTTCATGGAATGTAGGTAGTGGTTATGACCAATTCGATAGAAAAGAAGGGATAATGTCCCTTTTTCGTTGGGGATTTCCTGGAAGAAATCGTCGCGTCTTCCTTCGTTTCTTTCTGAAAGATATCCAATCAATCAGAATGGAGGTGAGAGAGGGTCTTTTTCCTCGCCGTGTTCTTTATATGGAAGTCAGGGGCCAAGGAGCTATTCCCTTGACCCGTACTGATGAGAATTTGACTCCACGAGAAATTGAACAAAAAGCTGCCGAATTGGCCTATTTCTTGCGCGTACCCATTGAAGTATTTTGAAATGAACTGAAGAATAAATCTCAGCATGAGAGAAGGAACTTAATACATCTCAAAAGCAGGAGGACGTATATGGAACAATATTAATAAAATCTAATATAACTAATCAAAAATATAACTAATCAAATAGAATATATTAAAAAAAAATATATGAAGGAGAATAGAAACTATTTTGTATACGCATACACATGGTGTCCAGCTTCACTCTTTATACTAGTAAAAGGTCTAATAATTAGAGATTCATCAAATATCCTAACATGTCTTTTGTTTTCGTAAAAAAGAATTCCTCTTTTTAGGCCTTTGAATTGATACCCTATCCCCGCGCTGCGGTTAGACAGTGAAATCTTTCGAATTCAAAATAGAAATAAAAGAATTAAAGGATCCGGTTCCGGTAGGGTTCGTCTTTAAATCCAAATTCTATTCGTTAGTTCAAATGGGTTTTCGAGTCTTCATCGAAAGGAATAAATGAAGGGAAAATTGGTTACAATTTGCCTAATTGTGATCTCTGGAATATGGAAATAATATTTACTTCTTTTTTTTTTTCATTTGAAAAGGGCCCTTCTTCTATGTTCTATTCTAGATTATTCTAGATCCAAAGACTCAATTCTTACACAAAAACAAAAATAGGAAAAGATCCATAGGTTCGATACCTTATTCTTGTTTTCTTGTTAGAGTTATAGGCTCTTGTTATATAATTCGTGCTTCATAGAAATCTCAGATAGAATCGACAAATGAAACAGGTTCATTAACAATTCACATCATGGATACAGAATGAAAAAAAAGAAAGCATTGGCTTCCCTCCCATATCTTGTGTCTATACTCTTTTTGCCCTGGTGGATTTCTCTCTCATTTAATAAATGTCTAGAAACTTGGGTTATTAATTGGTGGAATACCAGGCAATCCGAAATCCTTTTGAATGATATTCAAGAGAAAAATGTTCTAGAAAAATTTCTGGAATTAGAAGAACTATTCCTGTTGGACGAGATGATAAAGGAGTACTCGGAGACACATATGCAAAGGATTCGTATAGGAATGCACAAGGAAACAATACAATTGGTCCAAAAACACAATGAATCTCATTTCCATATCATTTTGCATTTCTCTACAAATCTAATCTGTTTCGCTATTCTAAGTGGTTATTTTTTTCTGAGTAATGAAGAACTTTTCATTCTAAATTCTTGGATTCAGGAATTTCTCTATAACTTAAGTGATACAATCAAAGCTTTTTCGATTCTTTTAGTTACTGATTTATGGATCGGATTTCACTCGACCCATGGTTGGGAACTAATGATTGGTTCGATCTACAGCGATTTTGGATTGGCTCAGAATGATCAGATTATATCTGGTCTTGTTTCCACTTTTCCAGTGATTCTAGATACAATTGTGAAATATTGGATTTTCCATTTTTTAAATCGTGTATCTCCTTCGCTTGTAGTAATTTATCATTCAATGAATGAATGAAGAATTTCTTAGATCTTTTTCTTTATACTTCTACCTTATTTACTTCAAGGTATTCTTACTATAGTACAATTCTTTCAGTACAATCAATACAATGGCAAACTTGTGGATAGGGAATTCTACTAGATACCTATCAAATTTATTGTAGAAATTCCGGGGATCAATGATTGGACCATGCAAAATAGAAATACTTTTTCTTGGGTAAAAGAACAGATGACTCGATCCATTTATGTATCGATCATGATATATGTAATAACTCGAGCATCTATTTCAAATGCATATCCCATTTTTGCACAGCAGGGTTATGAAAATCCACGAGAAGCAACTGGACGAATTGTATGTGCCAATTGCCATTTAGCTAATAAGCCCGTGGATATTGAAGTTCCGCAAGCTGTACTTCCTGATACTGTATTTGAAGCAGTTGTTCGAATTCCTTATGATATGCAACTGAAACAAGTTCTTGCTAATGGTAAAAAAGGAGCTTTGAATGTAGGAGCTGTTCTTATTTTACCCGAGGGATTCGAATTAGCCCCCCCTGATCGTATTTCTCCCGAAATGAAAGAAAAGATGGGCAATCTTTCTTTTCAGTGTTATCGTCCTAATAAAAGAAATATTCTTGTGATAGGTCCTGTTCCCGGTCAGAAATATAGTGAAATCGTCTTTCCTATTCTTTCCCCCGACCCTGCGACGAAAAAAGACGTTCACTTCTTAAAATATCCCATATATGTAGGTGGGAACAGAGGAAGGGGTCAGATTTATCCTGATGGTAGCAAGAGTAACAATACAGTTTATAATGCTACATCTGCTGGTATAGTAAGCAGAATAGCACGTAAAGAAAAGGGGGGATATGAAATATCCATAGTTGATGCATCAGAAGGACGTCAAGTGGTTGATATTATACCTCCAGGACCAGAACTTCTTGTTTCAGAAGGTGAATCCATCAAGCTTGATCAGCCATTAACAAGTAATCCAAATATAGGAGGTTTTGGTCAGGGAGACGCGGAAATAGTGCTTCAAGATCCATTACGAGTCCAA